CAAAGTATTATCCAGGCCCTTGTAGAATTTCTTGTATCTTCAAAAAGAAAACTTTGTAAGTTTCAATACAGTACAAATAATGATATGGATTGTTAATTATTCAAATTTAACACATTATTCAAAGATGCTGATTTACATTTGTACACGTATCATTATCATATATATCACACACAAGGCTTGTGATAAGAAAACATTTTTCTGCTCAGATAGGTTTGTGAAAGAGTAGAGTGAGAATGACTGAGAAACATAACCAATTTCGAGTCGATAATAAAATGAGAAGATAAATAATTAGGGAGGCAACGAGGCAACCAGGTCTTTTTGGGGATAGAGGGACTTGAACCCTCACGATTTCTAAAGTCGACGGATTTTCCTCTTACTATAAATTTCATTGTTGTCGATATTGACACGTAGAATGGGACTCTATCTTTATTCTTATCCGATTAATCAATTCTTAAAAAGATCTATCAGACTATGATGGAGTGAATAATTTGATCAATGACTATTTTTCATCTAAATAGATATATAAAAATTATAGAACCGGTTGGAGTCGTCATTAATCATTTTTAATCATTTGGCGATAGTATTTCAGTAAGTATACATATGTATATAGGTTTCATCCTTTCGGAAGTTTCGATGGAAGGATTCCCTTACGAACACAACGCCGCCAACTCCATTTGTTAGAACAGCTTCCATTGAGTCTCTGCACCTATCCTTTATTTATTCTCGCTTTCTGAAACCCTTGTTTGTTTTCATAAAACGGGATTTGGCTCAGGATTGCCCATTTTTAATTCCAGGGTTTCTCTGAATTTGAAAGTTATCACTTGGTAGGTTTCCATACCAAGGCTCAATCCAATTAAGTCCGTAGCGTCTACCAATTTCGCCATATCCCCCCCTTTTTTTTGTGATGTGATTAGGATCACATCATGATGCCGTTTACCCCTTTTCGTTCATTTCCATTTTTATTATGCTGGAACCGTGGAATTCATTAGATATCGATTCCTGTATTGAAAAGTGTTTGCTCCTATTTGATTTCGTATCTATCTTCTTTCATCTCTATTGGAAACCATACTTGGTCCAATCAGAAATTCAATATAGATATATACCACATAACATATATCTATTATAATATATATATTAGACTTATACATGTCCCTATTTCTATCATTTTTAGTGTGCAATTTTGAATACTTGAACGGTCGATTCTTTTTTTTTTTTTTTTCGTCTTAGGTTTCGCCTTTCCGAATGAAACCATAGGAATGTTTCATTATGATCTGGATTGCACTTTTCTCTTTTTATCCTTTTCTTAGGGAAGACCATAATAAATAATAAAAAAAACGACAAAGGGCAATTTAGTAATTTCAAATTTCATTAATAGCCATAACTAATCGAATGGATATAATTAATCAATTAATTATTCCGTTAATTTCGAATTAGTTATCAATGAGTTATCAATGAATATTAATGAAATAGGAAATTCTTTTTTATTATATAAATTCTATATTTTCGATTTCAAATATATATAATAATTAATTATATTAATAAATTATATTAATTTAATATATTATACGATTCTAATTATAGAATAAGATTCTAACTTAATTACTAGAACTTAATTACTAGATTATATTACTAACTTTAGTTACCAAATTCTAGTTCAAATTCGAAATATAACTAAATATATAGAAATATAAAACTATGTACTAAAATATTTTATTTATAATTTATATAGTTATAATATAGTTATAGTTTTCTTTTATTTTTATATAGTAATTATATAGTAAAATATCAAAAAACAATATTAAAAAAAATAGTAAATTAAATATGGATTAAATATGGATATACTAAAAAAATCTTAGTATCTAATTAAACAAATTAAGATATTTATTCAAATTAAGATATTTATTATTTATTTATTATTGATAAACATATATTTGAGAAATAGATCTAAATTAATAGATCAAAATGAAATGTTTTTGGAAATTCGATTTTCCATTCTTATTCGTTTCTATAGTTGAATTTTTTTACATTTATATCATATTTCTTATGAAATAGCTAAGAATAAAAAGTTAAGATCTTAGTAGCAGTAGTTTACTAAATTAGTATACGTGTACAATTTATATTATCCGAGCCCGCTTAGCTCAGAGGTTAGAGCATCGCATTTGTAATGCGATGGTCATCGGTTCGATTCCGATAGCCGGCTTTTCTCCATTTGTTTTATTTTTTAGATAATTGATAATATGAAATCAAAGTGAAAAGCTTCTTTGCCCTTTCCTAAAGGTCACCGAGCCCTTTCTATTATTTCATAGAAACTTCCAATTATGAATAAAAATTGGATTGGAGGGGTTTGGTCTCTGTAGAACAAATCAATCAAGAAAAGAGCCCTTCATTTTTTTTTTCTATAAATTCTTTTTCTTTTTTATTTATATAATTTAAAATATTTTTATTTATATAATTTATATTTTTATTTATATAATTTATATTTTTATTTATATAATAAAATTATATATATTATATATATAATATTTATATACAATAAGGTCCGGATATTGATACAATTCCTCTAATTATTCTTTGTAATACTTCAGTAAATTTCGCTTCATTTATCATATTTTAGTTTAGTTTTAATTTTGGTTTATGAAATTTCATAAAAAAAAGGAGTCTTTATGTCGCGTTACAGAGGACCTCGTTTCAAAAAAATCCGCCGTCTGGGGGCTTTACCGGGGCTAACTAGTAAAAAGCCTAGAGCCGGAAACGATCTTCGAACCCAATCGCGCCCCGGCAAAAAATCGCAATATCGTATTCGTTTAGAAGAAAAACAAAAATTGCGCTTTCATTATGGTCTTACGGAACAACAATTACTTAAATACGTTCGTATCGCCGGAAAAGCCAAAGGGTCAACAGGTCAGGTTTTACTACAATTACTTGAAATGCGTTTGGATAACATCCTTTTTCGATTGGGTATGGCTTCGACTATTCCTCAAGCCCGCCAATTAGTTAACCATAGGCATATTTTAGTTAATGGTCGTATAGTAGATATACCAAGTTATCGATGCAAACCCAGAGATATTATTACGGTGAGAGATGAGCAAAAATCTAAGGCTCTGATTCAAAATCATCTTGATTCATCCCCCCCGGAGGAATTACCAAAACATTTGACTCTTCACCCATTACAATATAAAGGATTAGTCAATCAAATAATAGATAGTAAATGGGTCGGTTTGAAAATAAATGAATTGCTAGTTGTAGAATATTACTCTCGTCAGACTTAACCCTAACTAAAATAACATAGGGTTCGGCCAATTTTGCCCCCTTTTTTCGCTTAAGTAAAGGGACTGAGTTAAGTTAAGGGGTTTGGTCTGGGGATTTTTCTCTCATTCATGTATCTCTAGATCAGTAGGGGATTTTAATTCCTTGTCCATTTTGTCCAGTATTTTCGTACCACAGAAATTAGGATTAGGAATAAAGAATCCATATCAAAGAAAAGATACGGGCTAGCTGTTGGAGTATCCATTCTTATTTGATGCATTGTGGCCAGTAACATTGATGAATTAGGTGAAGGATACGGAAAGAGAGGGATTCGAACCCTCGGTAAACAAAAGTCTACATAGCAGTTCCAATGCTACGCCTTCAACCACTCGGCCATCTCTCCTACATAATGATTATGGCCCAAAAACCGAGTAAATAGTGAGTCATTTATATTCATTTTTTATAGGTATGTACATTCCATTTTCACTATAAAAATGTAACTCTAAAAGTATAAAACTTTTCATCAAAGATAAATCCTTCCTCCGAGGCTCGGGATAAAGATAATTTTTTTATGAAAAAAATTGTAAAATTTAAATAAAGATATATATCTATTCATGTTTGCGAAGATATCAGCCCTTTCTAATATTTATACCGGATTAAATCACTCAATTGGAACGAATCCACCGATCGATCTATTTTTTTAGACTATGTTTAATGGCTACCTTTATACCACGATTCTATTTAGTTTAAACTATTATTTTAAACTATTATTCCATTTTCATAAAAATTATAAAATCCCTTTCCTGTTTTCGATTTTTCAACAAGAATTCCTTACTTCAACCTCTTAACCCATAGATTTATTCCAAATTCATGAACCGCCCTTCGTATTTTTATATTTGATTGTATGCGTATACCCACTATACACACAACACAAAACAGACGGTATTCCATTTTAATCATAGAATTATTATTCGACTCTTTTTCCTCTTTGGAATCAAAACTTCTCAAATTATCCTAATCTCTAGGAGAAATTCTTTGATTCTTCAACTTCAATGAAATCGGAATAGTTCCCTTCATTTTTCTATTACTACATTTGGATGAAATCTAATCGGATTCAAATATTTAAAATTTTTTATTGATTCCTGTCAAAAATAAACAATTTGAGTAACAAGGGCGTCTTTTTGTTTTAATGAATCCATTTTTACGTTATTTCGTACTTTACAATTCCTTTGTTTGTGGGATCATTTTCTCACGAAAGGAAATTCAAAAAAATTATAGAATGGATTAATACACCTATGTCTAGATCTGGGATAAATGGAAATTTTATTGATAAAACCTTTTCAATTGTAGCCAATATCTTATTACGAATAATTCCGACAACTTCAGGAGAAAAAGAGGCATTCACCTATTACAGAGATGGTGCGATTTGATTATTTTTATTTTTTTTTACCGCTCTCAGTCTTAAGAGAAAGACAACATTATTATTATTATTAATTATTCGGAATAGGAAGAAAAAATTATTGAAAAAAATCTACGCTTGTTGAAGGTGAAGTTTGTAAATAAAGCAACCCCTTCTATCGTGTATCCCCGATTAATGCAGCCTCAGATGCTTCAATTGTCGATTCTAGAGTATTGAGCGAAAGGTTACACCTATAGGTTAAGTTAACCCTACTCCACTAGTACCAATAGGAGGCATAGGGGAAGAAGCACTACCCCTAGGAATCAACACACGAAAACTTTGTTAAAAATGATTCCCTTTACTTATCAGGATCGGGACTAACAAGAATGGTTGGGACAACAAACATCCATCTCGTTCGTATTTTGGATACCCGTATAACCATCGAAGACTGTTGAAGTGACTAATTCCTGCAAATTTAAGGGCGTTGAAGACAAAGAAATTGTTGGGGTCGCCTTTTTTATCTAATATAATACCAACATGCTTGATGTTAAGGAAAGATCTTTTACAAGAAGGTTGGCTAGAGATTTCTTGTAAAAACACCAGCCCCGCTCAGTTTATAATGAAAATCTTTCAATCTTTTTTGATTCCATGTCTTTTTTTCATTATGCACAGAAAGGAGGAGCCGTATGAGGTGAAAATCTCACGTACGGTTCTGGAACGGAGATTCTTTGAATCGAATGACGACCGTAACGGATGTCGGCTCAATCCGAAGGAAATTATGCGGAAGCTTTACAGAATTATTATGAAGCTATGCGACTGGAAATTGATCCTTATGATCGAAGTTATATACTCTATAACATAGGCCTTATCCATACAAGGAACGGAGAACATACAAAAGCTTTGGAATATTATTTTCGGGCACTAGAGCGAAACCCGTTCTTACCACAAGCTTTTAATAATATGGCCGTGATCTGTCATTACGTGCGACTATCTCCACTATAGAAATAAAAAAAAGGGAAAGAAAGAAGAAATCCGTTAATAAATACTATAAAAAAGGTAGGCTTTCTACATATGTATCGTTCAAAACAACGATTTTTATCAGCTGTAGTAAAGAAATAAACTTCATATTAAAGTAGAAATATTAATATGAAGAAATAGGTATGCCTAAATACTTTATTCTATGGATAAAGGATCTAATTGATAGAGGAAGCGCCGTAAAGATCAATTCGCGAGGTTTTGGTCCGATACAATAAGAACTGCTTACTTATGTCATGATATGAGATAAAAGTTAGGAATCAACTTATGTAATAAAGTGGATCCCCTAAGGTATTGAGCAGCGGTGTAGCATCAGATCCCAAAGATAGTAAGTCTTTTCCTTCTTATGAAGGAAGGTCTTTTTCAAAGATTCTATATAAATTTATATATGAAACCGAGATAGTTACCTTTACAGAAAATTCTAATGATAGTGAAAATGCTTATGCTTTATTGTTCTGAAGGTGGGAGAAAAGATAAAACTGATTATTAAGAAAATTTTTAGTTTGAAACTCATATAATTAACCTCTTTCTTTTGGTTAACTCGAGAAAAAAAGGGATCGCGATATATCTATGAGAAATCTCATTCAATTAGATACGATAGATTACATCAAAAGAATTTGACCGCTGAGCCGTATGAGGTCGGAAACTCTCAAGTACGGTTCTAAGGGAAGGAATTTACCCCCCTATTCCGACCGGGGAGAACAGGCCGTTCAGCAAGGGGATTCGGAAATTGCGGAGGCTTGGTTCGATCAAGCCGCCGAGTATTGGAAACAAGCTATAGCGCTTACTCCTGGCAATTATATTGAAGCACAGAATTGGTTGAAGATTACAAGGCGGTTTGAATAAGAACACTGTTATATTTATTTAGTTATTTAGTTTCCATTTCTAATTTTTTCTATTTCTATTTGTTATAATTAATTATTTGTTGTCCCTATCGGTCGTCAAATAACTAAAACGGATCGTTTTTCTGGGAAGAACCAATCAAAGAATTTCATTATATCCCTTCTAAAGATCGTTCTATTTCGTCTAATATTTCGTAGGAATAAACGATATACAGATCGATATACAGATAAATCGATATACAGATAAAGTAGAGAATCTTTTTAGTTTCTGCTTTTAAAACTAATAAAAAAACCTTCGAATAACTAAATATAAATACTGAGATGTCTCTTAGTTTAGTAATTACTTCTCGCCAAATTTTGAATAGAGTACGGAATAGAGTCACATTAATATGTTATATGCATGCAAGACATAAAGTATAAAGTAGTTCCGTTTAGTAACTTATAATTGAGATATGAATACACTAGATTGCACAAAAAAATGGTTTTTGAGTCAATTCAAAGCCAAGAAAAAGGGTTTATAAGATTAAAAAGGTCCGTTAAGCGCCTCACAGATATGTCATAATAGATCCGAACACTTGCCCCGGATCGACTTCCAGATCATAATTGCTCTAGTGAATAACTAAAGAAAATAGATAGATGGGAGATGTGAAGAGAAAAAAACTAAGTCTAAACATCTCTCATAGGTTCACTAATTACTTAACTATTTATTGGCGGGTCTCTTTGTATGTGTTGTCCGGAAAGAGGAGGACTCAATGATTATTCGTTCGCCGGAACCAGAAGTTAAAATTTTGGTAGATAGGGATCCCGTAAAAACTTCTTTCGAGGAATGGGCCAGACCTGGTCATTTCTCAAGAACAATAGCTAAGGGGCCTGATACTACCACTTGGATCTGGAACCTACACGCTGATGCTCACGATTTCGATAGCTATACCAGTGATTTGGAGGAGATCTCTCGAAAAGTATTTAGTGCCCATTTCG